TAGATCAACGCATTATTTCGTCAAGAGAAGTTCCTATCGAAGTTCACTACGAATCTTTGGGTACCTATCATGAAATTTATGGACATTATCTAGTAGTAAGAAGTACAAAAAAAGAAATTCGTTCTATATACATTCGAACCACTGTTGGTCATATTTCTTTTTATCGAGAAATTGAAGAAGCTATACAAGGTTTTTGCCGGGCCTATTCATATTCATATGATATCTAAGTAGATAGTTGATATCTAAGATAAGAAAATTTATGATACCTGTGTAAATTCAGGTCTTCGCGATTTAACTTTAACTAGGATCATAGTTTTTCAATTTCTACGCAAATCAAGATAAAGAAAAGGAAGTTTTCCAATCATTGACTCAAACCCATTGTTGAACCGAATCCCACTGAGTAGAATATGGAGGTACTTATGGCAGAACGGGCCAATCTAATTTTTCACAATAAAGTGATAGGTGGAACTGCCATTAAACGACTTATTCGCAGATTAATAGATCACTTCGGAATGGCATATACATCACATATCCTGGATCAAGTAAAGACTCTAGGATTCCGTCAAGCTACGGCTACATCCATTTCATTAGGAATTGATGACCTTTTAACAATACCGTCTAAAGGATGGCTAGTGCAAGATGCTGAACAACAAAGTTTGATTTTGGAAAAACATCATCATTATGGGAATATACATGCGGTAGAAAAATTACGCCAATCCATTGAGATATGGTATGCTACAAGTGAATATTTGCGACAAGAAATGAATCCTAATTTTAGGATGACCGACCCCTTTAATCCAGTACATATAATGTCTTTTTCGGGAGCTAGAGGAAATGCATCTCAAGTACACCAATTAGTAGGTATGAGAGGATTAATGTCGGATCCACAAGGACAAATGATTGATTTACCTATTCAAAGCAATTTACGCGAAGGACTATCTTTAACAGAATATATAATTTCTTGCTACGGAGCCCGTAAAGGGGTTGTCGATACTGCTGTACGAACATCAGATGCTGGATATCTTACACGCAGACTTGTTGAAGTGGTTCAACATATTGTTGTAGGTCGAACAGATTGTGATACCATTCGAGGAATTTCGGTGAATATCCAGAATGGAATGATGTCAGAAAGAATTTGGATACAAACATTAATTGGTCGTGTATTAGCAGACGATATATACAGAGGTTCGCGATGCATTGCCGTTAGAAATCAAGATATTGGAATTGGACTTATCAATCGATTTAAAACCTTTCAAACACAACGAATATCTATCCGAACTCCCTTTACCTGTAGGAATCCATCGTGGATCTGCCGATTGTGTTATGGCCAAAGTCCTACTCATGGCCACCTGGTGGAATTAGGAGAAGCTGTGGGTATTATTGCGGGCCAATCAATTGGAGAACCGGGCACTCAACTAACACTAAGAACTTTTCATACTGGCGGAGTATTTACAGGGGGTACTGCAGAACAGGTGAGAGCACCTTATAATGGAAAAATAAAATTCAATGAGGATTTTGTTCATCCTACACGTACACGTCACGGGCATCCTGCTTTTTTATGTTATATAGACTTGTGTGTAACTATTGAAAGTGGTGATATTATACATAATGTGACTATTCCACCAAAAAGTTTTCTATTAGTTCAAAATAATCAATATGTAAAATCAGAACAAGTGATTGCCGAGATTCGCGCAGGAATATACACTTTGAATTTAAAAGAAAAGGTTAGAAAACATGTGTATTCAGATTTCGAAGGAGAAATGCATTGGAGTACCGATGTGTACCATGCATCAGAATTTAGATATAGTAATGTCCATATCTTACCAAAAACCAGTCATTTATGGATTTTATCAGGAAAATCATACAGGTTCGGTTCAGGTTCTTTTTCAATCCGAAAAGATCAAGATCAAATGAACATTCATTATCTTTCTACTGGAGAAAGAGATATTTATAATCTTTTAGTAAGTTATGATCAAGTAAGACATAAATTATTTCGTTTCAATTCTTCTGATAAAAAAGAACGAAAGATTCCAGATTATTCAATATTTAATCAAAGCATATGTAAAGATCATTGTCATTTTACACATCCTGCTTTTTTCCATGATACTACGGATTTATTAGCAAAGAGGCGAAGAAATAGATTCATCATTCCATTTCCATTCCAATGGATTCAAGAACGAGACAAAGAACTAACGTTAACTTCCAGTATCTCGATTGAAATATCAATCAATGGTATTTTTCGTAGAAATAGTATTCTTGCTTATTTCGATGATCCTCAATACCGAACACAGAGCTCGGGAATTACTAAATATAGGACTATAGATATCAATTCCATTTTAAAAAAAGAGGATTTTTTAATTGAGTATCAAGCAGTTAAAGAATTTAAGCCAAAATACCAAATAAAAGTAGATCCTTTTTTTTTCATTTCTGAGGAAGTTCATATTTTACCCGAATCTTCTTCCATAATGGTACGAAACAATAGTATCGTTGAAGTAGATACACCAATCGCTTTAAATATAAAAAGTCGAGTAAGGGGATTGGTACGAGTGGAAAAGAAAAAAAAAAAGATTGAATTAAAAATTTTTTCCGGGGATATCTATTTTCCCGGAGAAATGGATAAGATATCCCGACACAGTGCCATGTTGATCCCACCCGGAACGAAAAAAAAAAATGAAAAAAAAATGAAAAATTGGATCTATGCCCAATGGATCACAATTACGAAAAAAAAGTCTTTAGTTTTGGTTCGACCCGTAATTTTATATGAAATAGCGGATAGTATCAATTTAATAAAACTTTTTCCTCAAGATATGTTCCAAGAAAGAGATAATCTGGAACTTAAAGTTATTAATTATATTCTTTCTGGAAATGGAAAATCAATTAAGGGAATTTCTGATACAAGTTTTCAATTAGTTCGGACGTGTTTAGTTTTAAATTGGGATCAAGACAAAAAATTTTCTTCTATTGAAAATGCGCATGCGCATTTTGTTGAAGTAAGTACAAATGGTTTGGTTAGATATTTCTTAAGAATTGACTTAGTGAAATCCCATATTTCATATAAAAGAAAAAGGAATGATACGTCCGTTTCAGGATTTCTTTTGGATAATGAGTCGGATCGGACTTACATCAATCCATTTTTTTCTATAGATTCGAGGGAAAAAATGAAAAAATCACTTAGTCAAAATCACGGAACTATTCGTATGTTGTTGAATAGAACTAAAAAATGCCGATCTTTTCTAATTTTGTCATCATCTAATTGTTTTCAAATACGGTCATTCAACGATGGAAAATATTACAATGGGATAAAAGAAGGAATTAATAAAACTCAAAGAGATCCTATAATTCCCATTAATAATTCCTTAGGTCCTTTAGGAATAGCCCTTCAAGTTGCAAATTTTTATTTTGACTGTTTAATAACTCAGAATCAGATCTCGAAAAATAAAAATTTGCAACTTGACAAATTAAAGGAAACTTTTCAAGTATTCCAATATTTTTTAATGGACGAAAACGAGAGAATTTATAAACCTGATCTATCTAATAACATCATTTTAAATCCATTCTATTTGAATTGGCATTTTATCCATCATAATTTTTGTGAAAAAACGTTTACAAGTCTGGGGCAATTTATTTGCGAAAATGTATGTATAGTTCAAACGAAAAATGCATCACACCTAAAATCGGGTCAAGTTCTAACTGTTCAAATGGATTCTGTAGGAATAAGATCGGCTAACCCTTATTTGGCGACTCCAGGAGCAACTGTTCATGGCCATTATGGAGAAATACGTTCTGAAGGAGATATATTAGTTACATTTATATATGAAAAATCGAGATCAGGTGATATAACACAAGGTCTTCCAAAAGTCGAACAGGTATTAGAAGTTCGTTCGATTGATTCAATATCAATGAACCTAGAAAAGAGAGTTGATACTTGGAACGGGCATATAATAAGAATTCTTGGCATTCCATGGGGATTCTTGATTGGTGCTGAGCTAACTATAGCGCAAAGTCGTATTTCTTTGGCTAATAAAATTCAAAAAGTTTATCGATCCCAGGGAGTTCACATTCATAATAGACATATAGAAATTATTGTGCGTCAAATAACATCAAAAGTATTGGTTTCCGAAGATGGAATGTCTAATGTTTTTTCGCCCGGTGAACTAATTGGATTATTGCGAGCCGAACGAGCTGGGCGTTCCTTAGAAGAGGCGATTTGCTATCGAGTTATATTATTGGGGATAACAAAAACATCTCTGAATACTCAAAGTTTCATATCTGAAGCAAGTTTTCAAGAAACTGCTAGAGTTTTAGCAAAAGCCGCTCTCCGGGGTCGCATAGATTGGTTGAAAGGTCTGAAAGAGAACGTTGTTTTAGGGGGAATGATACCAGTTGGTACCGGATTCAAAAGAATAATGCACCGTTCAAAGCAAAGGCAATATAACAAGATTACCTTGGAAACAAAAAAAAAGAATTTATTGAAGGACGAAATGAGAGATATTTTGTTTCACCACAGAGAATTTGTTTCCTAGAATTTTTGCGATACATCAGAGCAATCTAGGAATTAATAATTCTTTAAATATTCTTTCTTAAGGGCGGATTCACCCTTGATCATTTTATTTTGTACTAAAAGAAAGGTAATAAAGAGAATACTCATATTAATTAAGTAAAAAAAATGTCCTGATCATATATCAATGGCCAATCTTCGGTAGAAGAGAAGGTTCCTTCGGAACACTTTTTTATTTCTATTTCAGTATACCGGGTCTCTTTCTTTCATTTCAAAATAATTTTTTGAAATGAAAGAAAAGTGTGGGGATAAATATAAATGACAAAAAGATATTGGAACATAATTTTGGAAAAGATGATGGAAGCAGGAGTTCATTTTGGCCACGGTAGTAGAAAATGGAATCCTAAAATGTCACCTTATATATCTACAAAGCGTAAGGGTATTCATATTACAAATCTTATTAGAACTGCTCGGTTTTTATCAGAAGCTTGTGATTTAGTTTTTGATGCAGCAAGTCGGGGAAAACAATTCTTAATTGTTGGTACAAAAAAAAAAGCAGCTGATTCAGTAGCCCGGGCTGCAATAAGAGCTCGGTGTCATTATGTTAATAAAAAATGGCCCGGCGGTATGTTAACGAATTGGTATACTACAGAAACAAGACTTCAAAAGTTCCGGGACTTGAGAACGCAACAAAAGACGGGGAGACTCTATAGTTTTCCAAAAAGAGATGCCGCTATATTGAAGAGACATTTAGCTCATTTGGAAACATATCTTGGCGGCATTAAATATATGACGGGGTTACCTGATATTGTAATAATCGTTGATCAACAAGAAGAATATACGGCTCTTCGAGAATGTATAACTTTAGAAATTCCAACAATTTGTTTAATTGATACAAATTGTGACCCAGACCTCTCCGATATTTCTATTCCCGCTAATGATGATGCTATAGCCTCAATTCGATTAATTCTTAACAAATTAGTATTTGCAATTTGTGAGGGTCGTTCTAGCTATATACAAAATTCTTGATTAATAATAAGATAAAAAAAATATTGGATTTGGTTGAAAGGGTTCATAGATTTAAGGAATCGGTTACTATACTAGTAAAAAATTACACAAAAAATTTAAAAAAGAACAAACATAAATTTTATGTGATTAGTCGCGGTATTAAAAAAAAAAAATGAAAATAGAAAAATCAAAAAGGAAAGTAGATGTTTGAATAAAAATAATTCCCTTTCAAGTTCTTATTTTTTTTTAGAGGACAGGACAATATGAATGTTTTATTATGTGCTACCAACACTTTAAAAAGATTATATGATATATCTGCTGTGGAAGTAGGTCAACATTTCTATTGGCAAATAGGGAGTTTCCAAGTGCATGCCCAAGTACTTATTACTTCTTGGATTGTAATTGCTATCTTATTAGTTTCAGCCATTCTAGTTATTCGAAATCTGCAAACCATTCCCAATTTAGGTCAGAATTTCTTTGAATATGTTCTTGAATTCATTCGAGACGTGAGCAAAACTCAGATTGGAGAAGAATATGCTTCGTGGGTTCCTTTTATTGGAACTTTGTTTCTTTTTATTTTTGTTTCTAATTGGTCTGGGGCTCTTTTGCCTTGGAAAATCATACAATTACCTCATGGGGAGTTAGCTGCACCCACAAATGATATAAATACTACCGTTGCATTAGCTTTACTTACATCAGTTGCATATTTCTATGCGGGTCTTTCAAAAAAAGGATTAGCTTATTTTAGTAAATACATCCAACCAACTCCCATCCTTTTACCGATTAACATCTTAGAAGATTTCACAAAACCCTTATCGCTTAGTTTTCGACTTTTCGGAAATATATTAGCTGATGAATTAGTAGTTGTTGTTCTTGTTTCTTTAGTACCTTTAGTAGTTCCTATACCTGTCATGTTCCTTGGATTATTTACAAGTGGTATTCAAGCTCTAATTTTTGCTACTTTAGCTGCGGCTTATATAGGTGAATCGATGGAAAGCCATCATTGACGAGTTTTCTAAAAAATATAGTCTTTTTCGTTTAGCTTGCCGCACAGATACTGCGGTCCAAGACAATATAGTAAATATCCATATACTTAGTAAACATCTATCTATATATAGATATAGATAGATATTGTATATTCGAAATAAAAAATGAAGAGCTATAATTATGATTATGTCTGATATTTACGTTTACGACGTGTGATAAAAAGATACTATATAGAACTAAAAAAGATACTATATAGAACTACAAGAGATTCCCATTTCATTCACATTAAATTCACTGATTGACCAAACCAAAAGAGAAAAAAAAGAATAGAGTAGAAGTGAGGGGGTAAAACTGGGTGTATATAATCTGATCACTATAAGACAACTCTTTCTTTGTTTTTGGGGTTTCAAAAAATGATTTTGAATTCGATTGAATCTAAAACACAAATAATTGGTTTACAGCATAGAATAAAGCCATGTATATGTGATATTATATTAAAAATAACTAAGATTTTTTATCTAAAATTTTTTTAAAATTGCCCCGCTTGTAAATTTCTAGAGGTATTAAAAAAACAAAGCCTTTTTATTTCATCTCTAATTGTGAATTGAATATTCAATGACTAAAGAAATTGAATAAAAAAAAACGAAAAATTCAAAGAATGATTTAAAATTTAAGGTAAGATAAGAACAAAGGTTATATATATTCATACAAAAAAAACTATGTAGGTAGAGACGAAAAAAGAAATCTTGAAGTAATTCGTATAGTTCAATAACTATTACTATTTTCAATCCGGAATTCTTCTTAATTACTTTAACCGAATAAATCTTGGTAATTTACTAATTAAGTCATAATTTATTGGTTGATTATATCATTAACTATTTCTTTATTTTATATTTAGGTTACGAGGAAATTATCATGAATCCAATTATTTCTGCTGCTTCTGTTATTGCTGCTGGGTTGGCCGTAGGGCTTGCTTCTATTGGACCTGGGGTTGGTCAAGGCACTGC